ACTACTATATATTACCGCACTAACAACATACACGTAATTTACTAAACCAATAGACTTACCCAACCAATCAATGATAAAAAACTTCAGGAGAAACTCTCTCTACCCCAATAGGCATAAAAGAATGATTCACCCCACAAATCTCACTACATTGACCAAACATAATACCTGACTTTACTAAATGAACACCTAACTGATTAATTCGACCAGGAATAGCATCAGCCTTAACTCCCAAAGAAGGAAGAGCTCAAGCATGAATTACATCAGCGGAACTTACTAAAATACGACTATCAACACCATAAGGCAATACACAACGATTATCGACCTCTAACAAACGATAACCTCCCTCACTCACCTCCAGCCTATTTATCATATAAGAATCAAAACTAATAATATCATTACCATCTCCATACTCATACTCCCAATACCACTGATGCCCAATGGCTTTCATCCTAACTGCAGGCCCACCAACCTCATCTAACAAATATAATAAACGAACAGACGGAATAGCTAAAATTAACAGTAATAAACCAGGGACAACAGTCCAAGCAGCCTCAAGCGCCTGAGCCTCCATAATAAATCGAGAGGATAATGCACTTTTTAATAAGCACATCATCATATATCCAACAAAAGATGAAACCAGTACAAGAACAAATATAGTATGGTCATGAAAAAAACTAAGTTCAGACCTCAAACCTCTATAACTATCCTGAAACCCTAACTGACCCCAAAAGCTCATTTTTACACCTCTCCATCTTCCATTTCTTATTAGTTTATATCTCTCATTCTAATGAACCCTCACGTCACTCATGAATGACACCCCCAAATAATAAAACCAAAAAAATCAGTAATGTCAAATAACTCCTAATCCATATTCAAGAATTACCAATGAACATTACAACAGGAAATAATAAAACAATTTCTACATCAAAAACCACAAAAATTACAGCTAATAGAAAAAACCGCAAAGAAAAAGGAACCCGAGAAGATCCAATAGGATCAAACCCACATTCGAAAGGCCTAACTTTCTCACGACCGGCATAAAAAGAAATTCCAAGAAATAACCCAACAAATAACAGAATAAATCCTAGCAGAGCAGCCAACAAGATTCTCAACACCACTTTTTCCATATCACCTCTACGGTAATTAATATAAATTTAAATAACTTGATTAACATTAACACATCACTAATAAGAGAATAACCCATCTGTAAGACCACAACCTACTGTTTTTATTAAACTACTCATTACCCACTATAAAAATTTCATTTATAAAACTTTCTTATCATTCTTTACAAATAAAACTTTCAATTACAAGTTCTATACTTTAACATAAAAGACTTGATTTGCATTCAACTATTGAGTTATACACTCTAGAACTACCACTCATCAAAGGACCTCGGAGAAGATTTGCCTTGAAATCAAAAAGAAAGTGTTCGACTCACTTATCCTTTTCATAGAAAGGTAGCCGAGCTAATATGTGGCTTCTAACCACATAAAGAGAGGTTTAACTCCTTACACCTTTCTTTATACAAGCTAATTAAGTGTTAAATTATGACGCACATTGACCTTTCACGTCAAAAGAGCACTTAGTGCATTTAGTCACTTCATAAATCCTACCAAGATTACAAAGTTATTTTAAAACAAAAATTCTCAAAATTATTATATCTTATTATATTCATTTTCTTCACTATCACATGCCTAACCCTAAGAGTTCCATTATTTATTTTATCAAATGAGCCTAGAATTACTAATCAAACATTATGCTCAATAGACCTAAATAATCAACCAACACAATCTACAGAAGATAACCACCAAATCACACCTAGACCAGGTAACACAGATTTAACAAAACCAATTCAAAGACCAGATACTAAACCAACCAACAACAATTCCGCGTAACTTTAATTATAATCAAATGAAATCCCCTAATAAATCTTTATTTACATTTCTTATAGTTAGAAGCACTTACATAGTCGCATCCTCATCTAACTGACTAATAACCTGAATAGGTCTAGAAATCAACATACTTGGCTTCATCCCATTAATATTTGTAAAAGATAATAGCAGAGAGTCGCAAGCAGCAGTAAAATACTTAGTACCTCAATCTTTAGGATCAACTATTTTTATTGCCTCAGCAATCATCTCAACATACTTTAATAACCTACAAATTTTAATAGTAATTGCAATATGTTTAAAATTAGGTGTAGCACCATTTCATTTTTGGTTTCCACCAGTAATAGCAAGACTACAACTAACACCAGCCTTTATTCTTCTAACTTGGCAAAAAATTGCCCCAATTTTATCTATCAGTTCTTTAAATATCTTTCTTATTAAAACTATTATACCTATTGCAGTAATTAGGGCAATATGAGGTGGCATTGGAGGACTAAATCAAACTGATATTCGATCCTTACTTACATATTCTTCAATCGGACACACAGGATGAATGTTAGTAAGAATCAATGCAAATTACATGATTTTCATCTCTTATTTAATCACCTATATTCTAATTAATAGATCAATTTACTCTTTTTTAACTAAAGAACACATAAAATCTCATAAACAACTATTCTCTTCCAAAGAAGAGATAAGATCTCTTATCCTAGCCATCACAATCTTGTCACTTGGTGGACTACCACCTTTTACAGGCTTCATCATAAAACTCCTAGTACTAATATTTACAGAAGCAAAGAGAATAATTATTCTTGGTTTAATTATAGGAGCACTAACAAGCTTATTCTACTATTTATCCTTAACATTCTCAACACTACTAAGAATTAGAAAAATTCACCTAACTAAAAAACAAATAATCTCAAAACAAACAATCTTGTTCTTTTTATCCCAAACCCTACCACTAACTTTAACTATATACTTCTTCTAAGTAGGATAAGCTAACAGATAAGCTGTTGGGCTCATAACCCAAAAATAGATAACTTCTTCCTACTATTACTTCAGTAGGGGTTTAAGTTAAAAAAACTAATAGCCTTCAAAGCTTTAATTGATCTCATTTATTCAACCCTTATTTCAAATAAGTAAGAAACTATTAGTATTATGGTTTCGGCCCATAAATAGGTGTATTATTCACCCTTACTTTAAATATTTCATTGACGTATAAAGTTAGCTATACCAATTAAACTACATATGGCAGTCTACACGTATTGTGTGCATGGACTTCTCTTAATAAACTTTCAAAAAGTTTATTATTTAAGAATAATCCAATTTAAACATTAAAATTAATGTTTAGTTTTCCCACAACACCAATGTTTTATATTACATTAGCTAGGAAACTAGGCCCTAGAAAACAAGTACAAAGGGGTGGCAAAAAATGGTGCCAGCAGTCGCGGTTATACCAATACCCCAAGCTAATTCCAGCAAATTGTGATAATCAAATGTCCTAGACTACAAAATCAACTTTTAATGTAAAAAGTAAATTACAACTAAACCCAACCCAGTCATAATCATAGCTTATCCCGACAAACCACAACCTTAGAACTCGGATTAGATACCCGACTACTATGTGGCCCAACATAAAAAAGAATACTACGAGCGAAAGCTTAAACCTCAAACAATGTGGCGGTGCTTTACTCCTCATCAGGGGATCCTGTGGCTTAATTCGATGATCCACGAAAATCTTAGCTATTCTTGTAATTCAGCTTGTGTATGGCCGTTTATGCTTGCTCAAAAAAGATAAAAAAGGAAGCAACAGAATTAATAACTCAAAAATTCAGGTGACATACAGCCAATGAAAAGCAGACCTATGGGATACAAATAAACACACTAACAAACTTAAAGCTTAAAACTTTAACGAAGGAGGACTTGAAAGTAAGACCTATACTTACATAAAATAGATCTGAATAAGAACTAAAGCGCGCACAAATCGCCCGTCACTCCGACAACAAAGTAGGATAAGTCGTAACATAGTAGGGGTAATGGAAATTGCCCCTATCACAATCCATGATGGCCGAGACATCAGGCATCGAGCTTTTAACTCGATCACAGTTATTATTTACTTCAGGATAAGCCTTGAGAAGCTAATAAGCATTGGTCTTGTAAACCAAAGATAAGATTCAAACCTCTCCAGGGCTATAATCAACAGCAAAGTGACCGAGAATAGGTAAAAGATTGTAGCTCTTTTTACGGGTCACCCCCTTTGTAAGCCTACACAAATTAATATACTTCACTTAAAATAAAGAAAATTTTCAAAAAACTACAGTAGTTTATACAAAATATAATTAATTAATAACCGCAAGGGTAATATATCAGCTCTTAAAAGAAAAGATAATCCCTTATCCCTTTTGCATCATGGAGAAGCAACAAAAACAAAGTAAACTAAATTCCCGAATGATTATGAGCTACTAAACCTTAAAAATCAATGTATCATAATTGATAAAGTAACTTTTAGTAGAAGTGACAATCCTTCCATATAATCATATAGCTGGCTTTTCTTGAAATACATCAAAGTGTTGACCTACAGCAAATGTTACATATTTATAATACTGTAGAGTTCAATTTATTGAGGATAAGCTCAATCAATAATACTAAAATACTTCCACCTATATTTTTCCTAGTAGGCTTAAAATCAGCCAACCAATAACGTTCTAGTTACTTAAAACTACACTACTAATATTCATCTACTATTTTCACATCTAAAGAAATCTAACAAAAAACTTCACATGTTAATAAACAGGCATTCTATTAGTATTAAACACATAATCTCCTCATAATAATTAAAAAAATTGAACCGACTTTCTTATATATAATTAAACCATACAAAGTGAATTAGGCAAAAAAATTCCCTGCCTGTTTACCAAAAACATCGTCTTTTGACCACATCCATAAAAGATAATGCCTGCCCAGTGATTAAATTTAAACGGCCGCGTTAGCGTGAGCGTGCTAAGGTAGCGTAATAATTAGCCTCTTAATTGGAGGCCAGTGAATGGCAACACTAGGAATAGCTGTACTTTGTATGTTAAAAAAACTTTTCATCTAAGTGAAAAGACTTAGATAGTAAAGGAAGACGAAAAGACCCCGCGGAACTTTACCTTTTCTCATACTTCTGTACATAAACTTAAAAGTATATAAGGTTTGATTGGGGCAATCTTGGAACCAATAAAGCTTCCAACTCTGTAATAAGTTATACAAAATTTGCTAAGGACTAAAAAGTAGTTACCCCGGGGATAACAGCGTAATCCAACTAGAGAGTACACATCGAAAGTTGGGTTTGCGACCTCGATGTTGGCTTAAGGATATCCACATAAGTGAAGCCGCTATGACAGGATAGTCTGTTCGACTATTATACCCTTACACGAGCTGAGTTAAGACCGGCGCAAGCTAGGTTGGTTTCTATCTCCTTGTTAAAAATCTTCTTGATTGTACGAAAGGACCCCAAGAGATGCAGTCAACTAAAGCATTTAATAAATCAACGATCAATGACCATAGCGGGTTAGTATAAAAATACCACTGACTTAGAATCAGTAAATAAGTAACCACTTACCCTCTACCAAACTTATCCATTGCAGGGAAGAAGCTACGATTATAGCAATTAGTTGTTACCTAATAGAAAGTGAATAATTCACCTACCCTACTGCCAACAGAAAATAGTTTAAAAAAAACAAAAACTTTGGGAGTTTTAAATTTAGCAACACTAATTTTCTGAATCAAGCTTCCAATACGAAAAGTACACCCACTTATTAAAATCTTAAATAATTCACTATATGATCTTCCAGCTCCCATTAATCTATCGACATGATGAAATTTTGGATCTCTTTTAGGTTTATGTCTAGTCACACAAGTTATTACAGGACTTTTTCTTGCTATACATTATACATCAAGAGTGGACCTTGCTTTCTACTCTGTCTCTCATATTTCACGAGATGTAAATTATGGTTGATTAATACGAACCATCCATGCAAATGGCGCCTCATTTTTCTTTGTATGTATCTACTTCCACACAGGACGTGGAATATATTACGGGTCATATTTGGCACAAGAGACCTGAAACATCGGAATTATTTTACTTGTACTTACTATAGCAACAGCCTTTCTTGGTTATGTACTCCCATGAGGGCAAATATCTTTCTGAGGAGCTACCGTAATTACCAACCTTCTTTCAGCAATTCCATACATTGGAAAAACCTTAGTGTACTGGCTTTGAGGCGGATTTTCGGTCAGCAATGCAACTTTAAGCCGATTTTTTGTTCTTCATTTTGTTCTGCCATTTGCAATTGTAGCCTTAGTCGCAATCCACCTTCTATTTCTACATGAAACTGGATCTAATAATCCACTTGGAATTTCATCAAACATTAGCTTAATTCCATTCCACATCTATTATACATCAAAAGACATTATCGGATTCGTTGTTTTTATAGCCTTACTAACTTTCATTTGCCTATTCGTACCTAACCTCCTAACAGACCCAGAAAACTACATTCCAGCCAACCCTCTAAGAACACCTATTCACATTCAACCTGAATGATACTTCTTATTTGCTTATGCAATCCTACGATCTATCCCTAATAAATTAGGGGGAGTAATTGCATTAGCAATATCACTTCTAATTTTAATTTTCATACCTATATTACATCACAACACTATACGCTCAAACACTTTTTACCCAACAAATCAAGTCTTTTTTTGGCTATTTTTAAGAATTTTTATAGTGCTTACTTGAATTGGTAAACAACCAGTAGAAGACCCGTTCATTTGAATTGGACAAACCTTTTCTGCATTATACTTTTCATATTTTATAATTTCCCCTATATTTTCAAAACTATGAGATTTCCTCTTGTTTTCCCCAAAAATTAATACTTAAGGAAAAATAGTTTAAACTTACTAAAACATAACACTGAAAATGTTAAATTGGCCAAGTCTTTCTCCATTTATCATCAATACTATAAGTGCTAATTAAAATTAATACCACATTCTTAACAAAAAAAGAATTAATAAAATTAAGAAGATGCGAGTATAAACCAAAAATCTTCGACTTTGTATAAAATACAATAAACCAACTCTACTCTCTAATATTTTAAATACACCTTGTCCGCCCAACATTTCCATTCAACCTAAATCCAAATGTAAATGCATCAATCCACCTAACTTCAAACCGACCCCTGCCAAGAACCTACCAGATACCCAACTTATAAATCACATACTAGACAAGAACCGACTTAACCTTCTAAAAAATCTCTTACTAGTAAACTTTAGCAAAAGAAAATTAACAAAACCATAACACAACCCTAAAAATGTAACAATTCTAATAATTCTTTTTCCGAAAACACCAACCAACCTAAACCCATTCACACCAACTAAAATCCTTTGTAAAAATCATCCTCCAACAATTGCCCCAATTGACAAGACAAGGATAGAAAACACAACATAACCGCTCTCTACTCTGTAAGTAAATAAACTTCTACCAAAACTCTGCCCAAACACTCCAACTAACAAAATTCGCAAACTATAAACTAAACTTAATCTTGCACCTACTAATATGATAAACACCTCCAATGTTCCCCTAAACCTTCTAAACACTCTCTCTAAAATAAGATCCTTAGAGTAAAATCCGCTTAAAAAAGGTATTCCACATAAAGCAACTCTACTAAGGACTAAACATCTACTTCTAAAAGGTAACAAATAATTCAAACTTCCAAGAATTCGTCCATCTTGAACATCCACTCTACAATGAATAATAGAACCAGCACATAAAAATAACAAAGCCTTAAACAAAGCATGAGTAAAAAGGTGAAAAACAGCAATAATAGGAAAACCTACTCCAACAGTAAACATCATTAATCCTAACTGGCTTAAAGTTGATAAAGCAATAATCTTTTTTAAGTCAACTTCGAAACAAGCTCTTAAACCAGCCATTAACAAAGTCAATGCTCCTATCTTACTTAAAAATCACAAGGTTCCATCCAGTTCAACCAAAGTTCTATAAAACCGAATAACCAAATAAACACCAGCTGTTACTAAAGTTGATGAATGTACTAAGGCAGAAACAGGTGTGGGAGCAGCTATTGCCGCAGGTAATCAAGCAGAGAACGGAATCTGAGCCCTCTTCGTTATCGCTCCTACAATAACTAGAAAGCAAATTACTGATATAAAACTACCACTTATACCATAACCAATCCCTCACTCCCCTCAATTAACCAAGAAACAAATACTCAAAATTAACAAAGCATCACCAATTCGATTAGCTAATACAGTTAGCATTCCAGCAGCCAAAGACTTTTTGTTTTGGTAATAAATAACTAAAGCAAATGATACAATCCCCAAACCATCCCACCCTAAAAGAATAGTGATCAATCTTGGAATAAAAATTAACAAATTTATTGATCCAACAAAAGCTATAATTAATAATATGAATCGTCGAATAAATACTTCTCCTTCTATATAAGATACCCTAAACAAACACACAGAACCAGAGATTAAACAAACAAAACAAGAAAAAGTAAGACTAATATAATCAAGAATAATAGGTAAAGTCCAGTCTACACTACACATCCTCAGAAATTGTCATTCAATCATATAACTCTGTTTTACAAAACCAATCTCACAAGCTCCTAATACCCATAAGAACACTGCGACAAAAAAAAGAGAAACAGAACATAACAAGGGAACTCTCATATTTTTTATATTTTTCACTAGTATAGCAAGAAAATCTTCTTGTGCCTCAGCCATCTATCAGCTATTCTATAATCTATACCTCTTACTAGATCTCTAACCACTCGATCTGATTCCTAACCCTACTTTCTTATTTTCATTATTACAAATAAACATGTTTTAATACTACATATCGTTTATTTATAAAATTAAGTACTTTAAAAAGTTTCAAATTGACCCCCACCCCCATTATTTAAAAGTTATTTAATTTATTTACACTAATCTTTATTTAAATGAAAAACTTTAGTATAGTTGAGAGCTAGTGAATAAGGTAATCACAAATGAATTTGAATCATTAGAAGGAATTAACAATTCCGCCCTCAAATAAAAATAATTAACTTTTGCCTTGTAGTATATAATTATTACTGTAAACTGCAACTTTACCAAAGCAATAGTCAAGGCATAGTCACAATAAGCATCACGCCGGAAGAACGGATTACTCTGATGAGGTAAATTATAGGCTCATTACCTTGATGCTTCTATCAAAAAGTAGTATATCTATTACAATTCGCTTACACCGAATAAAAGGTTTATAACCCTTTTTGAAGTAAGGTGGCAGAAAAGTGCTTCAGATTTAAGCTCTGACTATGAAGACTACTTCCCTTACTAATCGTCCAACACTTAATCTCGACCTTCATTACCTACCTACTGATCCTGCTTGGTGTAGCATTTTTTACTCTCTTAGAACGAAAAGCTCTAGGATATTTTCAAATTCGAAAAGGCCCAAATAAATTAGGAATCATCGGAATTCCACAACCTTTAGCGGACGCTGTGAAGCTTTTTGTAAAAGAATGAATTACCCCAATTCTATCCAACTATCTTCCATTCATTTTAACCCCAACAACAATACTCATCTTAGCACTAAGATTATGACAACTATTTCCTTCTTATAAACTCTCACATCAAGTTACATTAGGTATTCTCTTGTTTTTATGTATTTCTTCCCTAACTGTCTACACAACACTTATAGCAGGTTGATCGTCCAACTCCAAATACGCCTTATTAGGGTCCATTCGAGCAATAGCACAAACCATCTCATATGAAGTTACCATAACCCTAATTATTATTTTTTATTTATTTCTAACAACACAAATAGACATAGTAAGAATTCGCTCAACCAATATATCAATAATTTTAATAATACTATTTTTACCTTTAAGAATTATGTGATTAACCGTAACTCTCGCAGAAACAAACCGAGCTCCCTTTGATTTTGCAGAAGGAGAATCAGAATTAGTCTCCGGCTTTAATATTGAATACGGAGGGGCTGGATTTGCCTTCCTATTTATAGCAGAATATAGTAACATTTTAATAATAAGCCTAATCACTTCTTGCTTGTTAACCGGTACATTAATTATATCAATTCCAGTAGCCATCATATTCCTATGAGCTCGAGCTACGCTACCACGCTATCGTTACGACCTCCTAATGGCTATAGCTTGAAAAGCTTTTTTACCTCTAAGGTTAGCCGCTTTGATAGCCTTAAGACCACTTCTTCTTTTTTTATAGCATAAGTGTTGATAGTATTAACAAGTACAATTGCCTTCCAAGCAGAAAGACCAAACATGGTCAACACAACTATAACGTTTAACGTTATAAGTAATTACACTTATAATCATTTCAACTCTGTGGATATATATAATGTTTTCAATAACTCTACCTATGCACCCGCTATCCTTAGGTATTATAATCCTACTGCTAGCATTTTTAAATTGCACGCTAATTGCCACAATTAGTCCATGGTACTCGTACATACTTTTCTTCATTTTTATTGGCGGAATATTAGTAATATTTGCATACATTGCATCCCTCTCGCCTAATATAACTTTTTCTATTAATAACCAAGTAATACCAACCACACTAATTATTTTTTCGTTACTAAACTACAAAAACCTAAAACTTACAATAAACTATCAAACCAACGCAGAAATCGCCAATAGAGTAAATGACCTAGTACAAACTATAAGTTTTTTATATACAGAAAATGGAATCACATGTGTTATTCTAATAGCCTGTATATTACTTTTTACACTACTAGCAAGAGTGAAAATTTGTAAACCAAAAATAGGAGCATTACGCCCGTTTTTTTAATTTTTTACTCAAAAAAAAAAGCATAAAGTAAATTATTATATAAATAATATTAACATTATACCCGTTACACTTAATAAAAACACCAATATAAACCTAATAGTATATCTAATATATTCTTCAACTACAACTACACCTCGAACTCATAATGGATACTGCCCATGCTGCGTAATTGAGTATAGATACCACGAGTAAAGCCCACTTAAAAAAGTCATAACTCCCGTTAATAAAGCAAAAACTACAGAATAACTTAAAATAGAAATACCAAGCATCAACTCACCTCACAAATTTAAAGAGGGGGGAGCAGCTATGTTAATAGCGCATATAATAAACCAACATAAAGCAACTCCAGGAACGAGTATTAATCCACCTTTAATTATAAACAGACTACGAGTTCCATAGCACTTATAAGTTTCACTAGCTAAAAAAAATATCCCAGAAGAGCATAAACCATGAGCAATTATTATTAACAAACAACCCAACCACCCTCAATCCGTATTAGAGTAAATACCCCCCAAAACTAGCCTCATATGCCCAACAGACGAATAAGCCACTAAAGCCTTTACGTCGTTTTGAACAAAACACACTAAACTAGCAACAATTCCACCTAATAATCCAAGACAAAAAACAACAGTAATAGTTAAAGTTCTAAATAACCCTAGTACGTAAAAAAACCGAACCAAACCATAACCCCCAAGCTTAAGCAAAACACCAGCCAAAATCATAGACCCTGCTACTGGTGCTTCCACATGAGCTTTTGGTAATCACAAATGAAAACCATATACAGGTAATTTTACCAAAAAAGCCAGGGAAGCACAAACCACTACTAACCACCTTAACTCAAACCTTAGGAATTGCCATCCTCAAAAAACAGATCCGTTTTTACTAAAAACCATAATAATTAAAATTAAAAGAGGAAGAGAAGCACTAATAGTATATAACAGCATATATTTCCCAGCTTGTAACCGCTCAGGCTGATAACCTCACCCTAAAATAATCAACAAAATAGGAATAAGTCTAAATTCAAATATAATATAAAAGTTAAGTAAAGATCTAACACTAAAACAAAAAACAAGAACTAAAGTTAACACCAAAACCATGAAAGTAAACCTAGCATATTTATTACCTGCTTTTTTTACATCACGTACTCTAGCTAATATTCTAAGGCCAGAAATTACAATGCTTAATGACACAAGGCCAAAAGAAAAACTATCAATAATTAAAATCTCACCTCAACACCTAGCTAGCCCCAAAGAACTAAATCACAATCCCAAACTTACTAGGTATATAATAATACAACCTCACAAAACTCTCCACCAAAAAACTACTTTTCCAAACCCACTCACCAAACCTAATAAAACTCCAATAATTCCTAGCCTAAAAATGGCCCAAAACTAATCCACCAACGTAATCACTTCCAACACTACGAATTAAAGAAACCAACACACTAAGCCCAAGAGCAGCCTCACAAACCCCAAAAGCCAAAAAAATCAAACACACTCTTCTCAACCATCCTTGAGAGCAAACCAAACCAAAAATTATAGTATAAATACCCAAAGTTAAAACTTCTATTCTTAACAAAACCCCAAAAAGTCTCTTCCGTTGAGAGACCAAACACACTCCACCAACCATAACACTAATAACCCCTACACCCATAATAGGGAAAAATCACACTACTTTTTTAATAAAAACCCGCCAAACCCTCACTTCACGCGCTTATTTTTATTAAAAGCCTTATTACTCGCAACATACTTAATAACGTACTCCCCTTTAAACACTCACCAAACCGTTACCGCAAAACAAACTAAACAAATTAAAAAAACACTAATAACTATAATTCACGACATAGGACTTAGCTGAGGCACAAAAGAATGCCACAAAGGCAACCTGAATTCGACAAATTCAAATTATAATTTAACTAATTCTTTACTACCCACAACCAATCAAGATTGCATCACTATAAATGACATCACTTTATTGTTAAAACACTTACATCAGCCAAAATAACCTACTACCTACGTCCTATTGGATGATCAGAAGAATATAACCCAACTAATAAAACAAAAACATACGCTTGCAAAAACCTAACGGCAAACTCGAAAATTACATAACCCCATATTACCAAACTCCCAAACAATCTCCCAAACAACGAAAACTCATAAAAAAACGCTACCACGTATTCACCAATAACATGTAATATAAGATGTCCCATAGTAATGTTAGCAGCCAAACGAACACCTAAAGTAATCGGACGAATTAAAATGCTTACTCTCTCAATTATTACAAGTAAAGGAATTAACGCAATAGGTCTTCCAGTAGGAACCAAATGACCAGCACTTCTCTTTCAAGAAAAAGTCCATCCGCTAAAAACTAGACTAAATCAAACTATTACTGCTAGCACAATGGTAAGTGACAAATGACTAGTTGGTCTAAACACATTAGGAATCATACCAGAAACATTTAAAGTAAAAATTATTATAAATAAAGAAACTTGCCCCAAAGCAAATCCACCAAAAAACTTTCCGGAACAATTTTTTACCAGATCTAATACTACATCCACCAACCTAAAAAACATAATATTAATACCAGATATTCTAACTCACATCCCTACTAAACAAATAAATAGTCCAAAAAATCCACTCAACCACACAAATCCAGTAACCCTGAAACTAGAGTACACTCCAGCATCCAAAGACGAAAAAATATCTGATATCATTTTACCTAAATCTTTTAACTAAGAACCTCACCAATAAATACACAAGTATAAAAAAATTCAAACTACATCAACAAAATGCCAATATCAAGCAGCAGCCTCAAACCCAAAATGATGAGAGATAGAAAAATGGTGCAAAAAACATCGCACCGTACACACAACCAAAAAAACTCTACCAATTAAAACATGTAACCCATGAAACCCCGTCATTACAAAAAAAGTAGACCCATAAACACTATCAGCAACTCTAAAAGAGGCCTCTTCATATTCCCCCCATTGAAGAATAGTAAAATATACACCTAAGAACACAGTCAAAAGCAATCCGTATAAAGCTTCCTCACGATTCCCAACTATTAACCCATGATGAGCCCAAGTAACACTAACCCCTGACCCTAACAATACAGCTGTGTTTAGTAAAGGAACCTTAAAAGGATTAAGTGGTATAATTCCGACAGGAGGCCAAACACAACCCAATTCCATTGTAGGAACAAGCCTTCTATGAAAAAACCCCCAAAAAAAAGCAAAAAAGAAACAAACTTCAGAAAAAATAAACAAAACTATCCCCCACCGAAGGTTTATATTAACCCTTCTAGTATGATAACCCTGATAAGTCCCCTCCCGAACAACATCACGCCATCATTGAACCATAGTCAATAAAATTACCAAAACACCAATTATTATCAAAGTTACGCCCTTCCCATGAAACCAACTAACCAACCCAACAGTTAAAAACAAGGCCCCACCTGCAGCAATAAAAGGTCACGGACTATACTCCACCAAATGAAAAGGATTACGCAACATTTTATTTCAACACATAAATTATTAAATTATAACAACACAACCTTCACAACCTGACTATTTGAATGAAAAGACGCAGGAAAACTTCTATCTTGTCACTCAAAAGACGTCCTTAAAGCTCTGCCTCAAACAACAGACCGTTGAGAAACAAAAGATTCGAACAACATAAATATAAAAAGTAATACAGAAACAAAAGAAATTAATGAACCTCAAGAAGACACCACATTTCACTTAGCAAACCTATCGGGATAATCAGAATATCGACGAGGTATACCAGCCAACCCTAAAAAATGTTGTGGAAAAAACGTCAGATTAACCCCCACAAATATCAACACAAAATGAACCTTCCTTCAAACAACATGAAAAGTTACCCCGGAAATCAAAGGATATCAGTAGCTAAAAGCCCTAAACAAAGCAAAAACAGCTCCCATTCTTAAAACATAATGAAAATGAGCTACTACATAATAAGTATCATGTAAAACAATATCCAAAGAAGAATTGGACAAAACAATGCCAGTCAAACCACCCACGGTGAACAAAAAAATAAAACCAAGAGCCCACATAATAGGAGGCTCAGTCTTATTAACAAACCCATGAATTGTAGCCAATCATCTAAAAACTTTAATTCCTGTTGGGATAGCAATAATTATAGTAGCAGCAGTAAAATAAGCTCGAGTATCCACATCCATACCAACAGTAAATATATGATGAGCTCAAACAATAAAACCCAATACCCCAATAGAAACAATAGCATACACTATACCTAAATAACCAAAAACCTGCTTTTTCCCAGCATAATGCATAACAATATGAGAAATCATCCCAAACCCTGGTAAAATCAAAATATAAACTTCAGGATGACCAAAAAATCAAAACAAATGTATGTATAAAATAGGATCCCCACCCCCAGTAGGATCAAAAAATGATGTATTAAGATTACGATCAGTAAGCAACATCGTAATAGCACCAGCTAATACTGGTAAAGCCGCTACCAACAAAATTGCAGTAATAGTAACCGCCCAAACAAACAAAGGAATTCGTTCAGCTACCAAACCAGGAGATCGTATATTTCCAACAGTAGAAATAAAATTAATAGCGCCCAAAATAGATGAAGCACCAGCAAGATGCAAAGAAAAAATAGCCAAATCTACTGAAGCTCCAGAATGAGCAACATTTCCAGATAAAGGTGGATATACTGTCCAACCAGTACCAACACCTCTCTCCACCAAAGATGACCTTAATAATAAAAACAAAGCCGGTACAAGCAACCAAAATCTTAAGTTATTTAAACGAGGAAAAGCCATATCAGGAGCACCAATTATTAAAGGAATAAGTCAATTACCAAACCCACCAATCATTATTGGTATGACCAGAAAAAAAATTATTATAAAAGCATGAGCTGTAACAATCACATTGTACAGCTGATCATCGCCCAATAAACTACCAGGTTGACCCAACTCAGCTCGAATCAAAAGCCTTAAAGCCAATCCAATTAACCCAGATCACAAGGCCAACAACAAATACAAAGTTCCAATATCTTTATGGTTAGTAGAACACAATCACCGCAG